TCTTCTGGAAATCTTGGCTATTCTTAGCATGATATTGGGGAATCTCATTGCTATTACTCAAACAAGCATGAAACGTATGCTTGCATATTCGTCTATCGGTCAAATCGGATATGTCATTATTGGAATAATTGTTGGAGACTCCAATGATGGATATGCAAGCATGATAACTTATATGCTGTTCTATATCTCCATGAATCTAGGAACTTTTGCTTGCATTGTATTATTTGGTCTACGGACCGGAACTGAGAACATTCGAGATTATGCAGGATTATACACGAAAGATCCTTTTTTGGCTCTTTCTTTAGCCCTATGCCTTTTATCCCTAGGGGGTCTTCCTCCACTAGCGGGTTTTTTCGGAAAACTCTATCTATTCTGGTGTGGATGGCAGGCAGGCCTATATTTCTTGGTTTCCATAGGACTCCTTACGAGCGTTGTTTCCATCTACTATTATCTCAAAATCATCAAGTTATTAATGACTGGACAAAACCAAGAAATAACCCCTTACGTGCGAAATTATAGAAGATCCCCTTTAGGATCAAGCAATTCCATCGAATTGAGTATGACTGTATGTGTGATAGCATCTACTATACCAGGAATATCAATGAACCCAATTCTTGCAATTGCTCAGGATACCCTCTTTTAGGTCTACTTCTTAGTTCAAGATCCCTCTGGCTAACTGGAATAAAAGAATGAGTGGATCCGTTCCGCCAAAAATAAAATGGGAATGGGCCGAGGTTATGAACTTATAATCATGGGATCGACTCGATCATCAGATTATAAGTTCATTCCATACCGAACCAGACCGGAATAGGGTACATTCTTATTATGAGATATGAGAAGAGGTCATTCGAGCTTCGAGCGTATGCAAATAGATACTATGTTTACCTATGGATCCCTACGCCCTTACATTCGATTTAGGATTCCGAATAGGTAGGCCTGCTTTTGACATATCTGTCCTATCGTGATTTGGTGCCATATTCACTTCTTTTGGTTTCTATTGAATTCCAATCAAGAACTAGGTTGGATTGTACATATTTTTGATATATATACCTCCGAATAATGCAAATCCAAGCAATTGGATGTCTGACTTAGGCCTATGTGACCAATCGATAGAAAGACTCCAACACTCCATCCTTGTCAGGTATTACATATATCACATTAGATCGATATCATATTCATGAAATACGATTCACTTTCCTTTCAAGATGCCTTGATGGTGAAATGGTAGACACGCGAGACTCAAAATCTCGTGCTAAAGAGCGTGGAGGTTCGAGTCCTCTTCAAGGCATGAATAATCCATAATATTGAGAATGCTAATTGAATAAGCAATTCCATAACCGATTTCGGATCTATGGATATACCGAGTATCCTATCTGTTGATACGAAGTATTTCGGTGATCCCCACGATCTGAATCTGAGCTGTTGGAATTAATACACAGGCGTCTGTTGCCATTCCATCCTTTCTTCTCCTTTCAGGGCCTATCCGACAGAGAATCCAATACTTCTTGGTCGTGAATATCTGAGTAGGATGAACTGGCCTACGTGGATATCTTTGCTTCGGAACAAAACAATTGGAATTAGGCTCGGTCAACTGGAATGTGTATTATCCATATGGCCATTGAACTGAGACGAAGAGAAAGGTCTATCTATTTTCTTGACTTATTCAGTTAAACCAAGAATTCGTTATTGAGGCAGATAGCAAGAACCATTTCATCAGACATACGTATTTTGCAGGTGGATTTACATTACATGGTTTCATTAATGCAAATTGTTTGATCCAGTTAACACTCTGGTTGTTCGCCGTTCCAAAATGGCAGTTCATATCATACATTGTTTCCATTCTTCGATGTTTCAGCAGTAGCATATTGTTCCATGTTCCACTAAGGCCAAAATACGGGATCAACAAGTGTTTACACAACTCTACCACTCGTCCTGTTCCTGCCTTCCTTTTTTCATGGCCAATCTGTCTTTACGGCTAAGGAATGGGAAATCGTTCTCCTGTTACATGAATATGAATCCAATGTTTCATTTCATCCGAGAAAAGCCATCTCTTTCTCAACAATGTCTTTGTCATTTGATCCAATAGCGTTCCGTTAGATAGGAACAGATTTGATAAATACTGATAGCTCTCGGATAGAGTATTAGAACGGAAAGATCCATTAGCTAAGGAACTATTGGTTCTAAGACATCTCTGGCGATGAATCAACAATTCGAGGTGCTTTTCTTGCGTATTATTGGTGAACCAGAGTTTATACATAGATGTAGGAGGATCCATTTGGGAAGTAATAAGCCCCTTTGACATCTCCTCATCTGCAAAGAATTCTCGACGTGAGAACACAGAGACAAAGGGCTGATCTTTGAATAGAAAAAATAATGGATCCGCAGGGTCCCAAATGAATTGGCTTATTTGACCTTGTTCTTTGGAAGATCTATCTCGTGTCTGGTACTGCATTGTTCCACTCTGCAAAAATTCCGAATCATTCTCTTGAAGCTCATCCTCTTTATGATAAATGATCCGCTTGCCCTGAAATGACCCAGCCCAATAGGGAAATCCTAATTCAGTGGGCCTTTCGATTCCGATACAATCCAATAAATTGCCACAAGGGCGACATCTTCGAGGAGCCCAAATTATGTGATTGAATAAATCCTCCTCTATCTGTTGCGGGTCGACAGCTCCTTCCCCTTCTTCAAACTCCGATTCGTATTTGTTTTCATATCGAAATCTCTGATCAACGATAGAGCAATATCCGTTTTGCATTATATCGAACGGATTCCTTGGTTCGGACCGAAGAAGTAATGTCATTCGATTATTATCAAGCTGACCGCAATCTTTTTCTCTCCGTGGGGGTCCTCCCAGAGCATCTTCTACTTCTAATAGTAATAGGCCATGAACTAGATCAGAATCATTCTCAACAAATCCATAAGAATTGGTATTGGTTTCATCGGGTCCGGGTGAAGACCAAAGATCTTGAGCGACCGATCCGGCAGAACAACTCAAAAGATAGAGAAGTATCGTTAATTTCTTCATGCTCGTTCCAAGTTCAAAGTACCATTTGTACAAATAAGAATCCCCTTCTTGACATGATTTCTTCTTCATATAGATAGATATAGGATCTATGGGGCAATTACTTAGAAGTACATTTTGTGCAACAGCCCTTCCTATCTGATAGAAGAGTATCCCATGATCCTGAACCGATCTGACCTGGGATCGCAAATCCCAAGTTTGCCTATGAAGAGCTGATCGAATTGTATTCGTTTCTATAATGGATTTCTTCTGTGTGATACTAATGGATAGGGCCTCATTGATGAGTGCTACAAGATCTCGTGCATTGGAACCCATGGTTATGGACCCGAATCTGTTAGTATGGAACATTTCCTTTTCCAAGTGAAATCCCCTGGTATATGAAAGAATGAAAAAATGCTTTCGTTGTTGTGGAAGAAGAAGCCTTCGTATCTTAATGCATGCGTTTAATTTATTTGGAGCTATTAGAGCGGGATCCACCTTTTTTGGAATATGAGTCGAAGCAATAACAAGAATATTTCTAGTGGAGCATCTTTCACAATCCCTGGAGATATAGTTCTCTAATAGACCGAGGGATAAGTAATTCGACTCATTCCCGTTCACATAGAGATTATGAATGTTTGGAATCCATATTATGCAAGGAGACATCGCTTTTGCTAATTCGAATTGAAAGGTGATATCAAATTGGTCTCTTTCTATTTTCGGCGTCATAGAAATAGTTGGCACATTCATCATAGTTAGCAGCTCCATATCAAGGTCATCATCCATATCGTCACTATCATCCATATCGATATCGCTACGATCATCCATATCGATATTGCTACGATCATCCATATCGATATCGCTACTATCATACATATCGATATCGCTACTATCATCCATATGGATATCATCAATAAGATAACCCTTAGACTTGTCATCCAGGAACTTGTTCGGAAAGACCGTAATAAAAGGAACATGGGAATTTTTCGCTAGGTATTTGACCAAATAAGATCGTCCAGTTCCTATCGAACCTATCACTAAGATGCCCCTAGAAGGGGATAGGTCTAAGCGGAGCGAAAAGGGTTTTCCATGAGATGGGAAATGAAAACGATTAGCCCCACACGAGGTTTGTGAATAAGTGATTGTCTGATAATGAGCAAGGAATATCCGTCTTTCTGCTAAACAGGATCTATTAAACTCATAATTCATTAGATACTTTTGATGAATGTCCACTAAGTATCGTAAGTAAATGGATCCCGGTTGTTCAATCATTTGATAACCAGAGGCATTCTTTGATAAATCATCACTATGAGTGAGACTCAATAGAATTGGATCAATCCCTTTTTCTGTCGTTAAGGTGGAGAACTGAACCAAGAATTCTCTTTCTTCATCATCAATCGAATCACTGTTCGCGACCCAAGATTCTATTTTATCATCAATCCAATCCCCGTTCACGTTTTTTCTTTTTCTTATCAAGGAATAGATCTCTTTACTTGTACGGCTTAGATGTCTCGTATTTATCGAAAAAGCGATTCGATTGATGGGATTTGGTATGATACTTATTAGATCGATGAGATTGCTATTCCAAGATTTCTTATTATAACGTATTGATTTGACCACATAAGCGGGACCACCACCCAATAGTATGTTGCCACCATAAGAAGAACCCCGTATTTCTTCCAGAAAATCTCCTAATTGTTCCAGAACAACTAGAAAGAGATTCTTTAACCAGAAAGAATTCAGTTCAGATGTAGGATACCTATCTAGAAGTTTTTGCAACTCCATCTTGTATGATGGAATCATCAAAGATTGGATCTTTTCTAACTCTGTCTGTAACTCACTAGAGGCTCGGGAAGCGAAGAGAAGATGCATACGAACGAGATATCCAGCAACAAGAAGAAGAAAAAGGATTGAATAGAGAAACTCCCGAGCATGTGTTGATCTCAGATGTGCCCATAGCAAGAGAGCAGGTGACTCATTATTTCGATGAATCCTCTCTTCGGACAGAAAAAGTAAACACTTACTCAAAATCTCAGTTACACTTAGCAGAGTCCGTTGTGGAAGAACCCTCTGAGGAATTAGCCATGATATATCTGAGCCATGCATAATAGCATGAACAATAGATACAAAATGTTTACTGCTACTTAGTATCGGCAATGGGTCTGAAAAAGTATCTAAAAGGGTGAAATTGAGATATTTGCACCCTGTCGAAGTAAGGAACCATGGCATATATGTTTGGAACAGATTCCATTTGGAGAGATTGGAAAAAGCACTATCTCGTTGAAAGATTCTATACATCTGTTGTTTCTCAACGTATTTCTTTAGACAAAGACTCCATTTTTTCCTCTTTCTGGATGGTAAACCTTTCTCAGAACATGGAGTGTGAGTCAAACCCATGTTTGAATTGAAACTGAGATACTGATGCAAGTTCTTCCCTTCTGAATCAGATAGATTCATATCTGAAAGAGGATGGCAATAAGCTCTTTCCGAATGGACTATTTTTTTCTCTATTAGAGGTGTTGCAGAAATGTCTGCGATCGAGTAAATAACGCTACGAACGAATGGATCGGATCGAATTGGAAAATGGAAAGATTTGTACAAGTTATACGTCTCGTCACCACTTTGTGGAAAATCTTTAGGTATGAATATGTCAGATACCCGTGACTCGATTGGTGAGATAGTCTCTCTCTCCAAAAAAATCTGCTTTTTTTTACCGACGCACAAAGAACATTTGTTGTTGCGAATGAACAAGATATTGAGGAATTGTCCATACGTCAAATCCTCATTATGGATACGGGTCTTTTCCACATAAAAGGGGAATCTTTTGGTACAATCGAACCAGAAGTGATGTGGATCATTCAAGAATCGAAGTGGATTTGCTTTATAAAAAGAGGATATCAATGAACTTCTATGAAATGGTTCCACGGGATTCAGCCAGTTGTCTCGATCATGAGATATCTTTGAGAAATAGGAATCCAAGGGTTTCCCGCGATTCTTTATAGTATGCAATGAATCCATCATCCACTTTGGTATCTTTTTGAACAACAATGATACTATTGTTCCCCCATTGATCAAGAATTTCGGTATTGGGAAAGTATCATGATCGCCGAATAAGAAGGGTTTCCATTTATTCAAATGAACGACCTGAACACCTACTGATTCTAACAACTGATTGCAGAGTGGATCATTCGGATCTTTAAATTCATAGATGCGGATCTCGGATCTATGAATGGGGATATCCCCGATACTCACAAAGAAAAGGGGAAGTGACTTGGACAAAAAGAAACGAAGTGACTTAGACAAATGTTGTTTGTCGATAGCCTCGAACCAATTCATTGAATATTGATTTATACGTAATCGATCGAACACTACTTGAAAACGCTTCTTCTGTTCAGAAAAAAAATCTTCCCAATGTTCGCTCTTGCTCCCATTGGAACATTTGTATCTATACGCATCAGGATACCGATTCATGGATCTCTTAATTCGAGAAAAAAGAAGATGAAACCATTTATTCTGACTCTTTTTCCAATTCGATAAATGTTGGTTGATCGTATATTTCATTATAGTTATATGACTCAGAGTATCATTTCCTATTGGATCCCCTTGCATTCCATATTCAAAGTTGCGATCGGACCGATTCATTAAAAAGAATCGATTGGATACATTTCCTATGTATACATAGGTGCGATATTGGATTTGCATCAGATTTTGGATCAATCTCAATCTATATTGATTGGCTGCCCCCATTATGTTGTTGCTAGCAAATACCGCTGTTTTTCGTTTTTGATCTTCCAAATCGTTCCCGCAGTGGATCCGGACCCATTTGTTTCTGATCCTTCGAGAAAAAGATTCATTCTCTTCATAAAAAAGAGGAGGTAGAACCAAGAAAGATTTCTTCTTCGACTCATCTCTGGAGTGGAATACCTCATTCCAGAATTTTGTTTGATTCAACCCGTAGGAATCAATAGAAAAGGCAAATCCCCTATGATACAACAGATCCGGCTCAGTTATTGATAGAGTGAATAGATCCGCCATTTCTGGAAATCCCTCTTCTGATTTCAAATCGTGGTGTAACGTGTATTCCCCTTTGTTCCGGTCATGGAATAGATGAAATAAATGGAAAAATGGATTTTTGCTCAAGAATGAAATCTTATGTGAACTGTCCATATCCGATTCATCCTTCGGAACCATGTCACATCCCGGATCTGATGAAATAGGATGAATTGAGACGGTTTTTTGTAAATACGTCATTATCTTGAATATATCAACCATTTCTTTATTTTCCGATCGCCTGGAAAGAACAAAAGAAACATCTTGTTTTTTCTTCCAAAATGTATGATATCTAGTGGACCTCTCAGTAGGATTCGACCCCAGATGGAGTTCTGACCATCTGTCAGAGAAAAAAGAACAAATGGATCTTGTACTTGTGGGATTCCCAAGAGATTCGTCGATTTCTTCCGTAAGCAGATGATTATTGATCTGCTTCTCACGTTCCGTGAATAGCCAGGACATGTAGTAAGATCCAAAAAGGCATTTCGGAAATCGATCTGATTCTATCTCTGTTCGTTCCGTTTGAATAAGGGAAGGATCAAAAAGAATCGATCTTTCTTTTAGTTGCTGAATCTCTGCTTGATCGATCAATGTGTAGGATTCTGAATCCTCATTTCTAATGGAATCAAAATGATCCATGCATTGATCAGAAGATCCTTTCCATTGGCTAGAATCCTTTACTTGAACGAAACTTGTGGAATCATATGGAATATTTGACAATACATTCCGTAACTTGCTAACAAACCGATCCTTGCTCCCCAACCACACACTGTCTAACCAAATCCAATTATCTTTCGATACATTTCTCACCGATTCGTGCGGATTCTTCCCCCAACTAACGCGGAGATCTTGGCGGAATTGCCACATATGAAATGGAGCACTATTTCGTACAGAAATGCCCCACCTGTTTCTCGAGAAGAGATGGGAAACATGCTCGATATCATTTGATTGAATAGTTGCCTCAGCTCCTCGTTGTTTGAAGAAAGCCTTCCCTTCCGTTTCCATTGGTCTTTTTTCACGAAAAGCAGACATGAGATAACAAAGAAAGTCTTTCCCTAAGATTTCGAATAGCTGCCCCGAATCCAAGTGGATTATGTTTCGCTTCTTACTGGGGGAAAGACGATCAAACAATTCCCAATCATGGTCCTTGCGGATCGGATCATCCATATAAAATAAAAAAGGAAACTCCATATATTTAGATTTGCTATCTTTCTCGTTGAATGAGATCTCAATTCCTGCTACGGTTTCATTAGATATCTTACAACTCAAATCCCTCTTTTTTCCGATCCGGTTCCTCCACCACCGCGAACTTCGCATGATACATTTATTATTTATTGGGAGAACCCAAGTAATCTCTTGCGGATCCATGAAGCAACTCTCAGAAAGATTTTTCCCTTTTGGGAGATACAGAAGCGAAACAATCAACCTATTGGTATTGGAAGACCAAAAAGATTCTTCCAATGTCTCCTTTTTGGGCCCAATGGAATTCATAGGGATAGGAAGAAGCCCCATCAAATAGAGATTTTTTCTTTCGACCATCTTTCGATTGTTAATACGAGACATAAGGACCACTACTACAAGCAGTACTACACCTTGGATCGTGAAATATCGATTGCTTGTGGAACCCTGTGAATCACGCGAAAGTAGGATACTCACAATTCGGGGATCAAAGAGTTTCATAAAGCGTTCTTGGCGGAAAAGAATGTGAGTGAAAGATCCCACTGAATCCAATTTGATCCATGAATCTAAGAAATAGTGAGAATTCTTGATCTCTCTCCATATCTCTCTCAATTCGAAGATCCAGGATGTTAATTGTTGTCGTTTCATTGATTCCTCCTAAAGATTTCATTTCAATTGGAATTTGGTTATTCACGATGTACGATGATCCCTGTTAAGCATCCATGGCTGAATGGTTAAAGCGCCCAACTCATAATTGGCAAATTCGTAGGTTCAATTCCTGCTGGATGCACGCCAATGGGAACGTTCAATAAGTCTATTTGAATTGGCTCTGTATCAATATCTCATCATCCATACATAACGAATGTTATGGTATATTCATAACATAACATATGAACAGTAAGAACTAGAATTCTTATCGATACTGGAACTCATAGGGAATAAAATGGATTTATGGATGGAATCAAATATGCAGTATTTACAGAAAAGAGTATTCGGTTATTGGGGAACAATCAATATACTTCTAATGTCGAATCAGGATCAACTAGGACAGAAATAAAGCATTGGGTCGAACTCTTCTTTGGTGTCAAGGTAATAGCTATGAATAGTCATCGACTACCCCGAAAGGGTAGAAGAATGGGACGTTACAGACGTATGATCATTACGCTTCAACCGGGTTATTCTATTCCACCTCTTATAGAGAAAAGAACTTAAAGCAAAATACTTAATAACACGGCGATACATTTATACAAAACTTCTATCCCAAGCACACGCAACGGAGCCGTAGACAGTCAAGTGAAATCCAATCCACGAACTCATTTGATCTATGGACGGCATCATTGTGGTAAAGGTCGTAATGCCAGAGGAATCATTACCGCAAGGCATAGAGGGGGAGGTCATAAACGTCTATACCGTCAAATCGATTTTCGACGGAATCAAAAAGAAATATCTGGTAGAATCATAACCATAGAATACGACCCTAATCGAAATGCATACATTTGTCTCATACACTATGGGGATGGTGAGAAGAGATACATTTTACATCCCAGAGGGGCTATAATTGGAGATACCGTTGTTTCTGGTACAGAAGTTCCTATATCAATGGGAAATGCCCTACCTTTGAGTGCGGTTTGAACTATGGATTTACGTAATTGGAAGTAGCCAATTAGGTTTACGACGAAACCTAGAAATCGATCACTGATCCAATTGGAGTACCTCGACGGGATAGACCTCAACAGAAAACTGTTGAGTCACGGCAGCGAGTGATTGAGTTCAGTAGTTCCTCATCGAAAATTATTGACTCTAGAGATAGGGTAATATGGAGAAGACAAAATGGTTTGAAGCATGCACAGAACCGGAAGCGCCCCTTGTTTCCAATCAAAGAGAGGAGGACGTTTTATTCACATTTCATTTGATGGTCAGAGGCGAATTGAAAGCTAGACAGTGGTAATTAAGACCCCCCGGGAAAAATAGGGATGTCTCCTACGTTACCGTTACCCGAAATATGTGGCAGTATCGACGTAATCTCATAGAATCATTCGGTCTGAATGCTACATGAAGGACATAAGCCAGATGACGGAACAAGGAGACCTAGGATGTAGAAGATCATAATCCTAACATGAGTGATTCGGCAGATTGGGATTCCTATATATCCACTCATGTGGTACCTCATCATACGATTCATATAAGATCCATCTGTCTAGATATCATCATATACATCTAGAAAGCCGTATGCTTTGGAAGAAGCTTGTACAGTTTGGGAAGGGGTTTTGATTGATAAAAAAGAAGAATCTACTTCAACCGATATGCCCTTAGGAACGGCCATACATAACATAGAAATCACACGTGGAAAGGGTGGACAATTAGCTAGAGCAGCGGGTGCTGTAGCGAAACTGATTGCAAAAGAGGGACAATCGGCCACATTAAGATTACCCTCTGGGGAGGTACGTTTGATATCCAAAAACTGCTTAGCAACAGTCGGACAAGTGGGTAATGTTGGAGTGAACCAAAAGATTTTGGGTAGAGCCGGATCTAAGTGTTGGCTAGGTAAGCGTCCTGTAGTAAGAGGAGTAGTTATGAACCCAGTAGACCATCCCCATGGGGGCGGTGAGGGTAGAGCCCCAATTGGTAGAAAAAAGCCCACAACTCCTTGGGGTTATCCCGCGCTTGGAAGAAGAAGTAGGAAAAGGAAAAAATATAGTGATCGTTTTATTCTTCGTCGCCGTAAATAGGAATATGAAAAATACCATTTTGGAATTGGAAAGAGTGTGATGGGCGAACGACGGGAATTGAACCCGCGCATGGTGGATTCACAATCCACTGCCTTGATCCACTTGGCTACATCCGCCCCTTATCTAGCTAAAGGATTTTCCCTTTTTCCCATTCCTCATTATTTTAGTTATTCTGACCTCCATACTTCAATCGAGATATTGGACATAGAATACCAAACCAATTTGAAAAATGTAAAAAAGGAGTAATCAGCTGTGACACGTTCGCTAAAAAAAAATCCCTTTGTAGCTAATCATTTATCGGTCAAAATTGAAAAACTCAACATGAAGGAAGAGAAAGAAATAATAGTAACTTGGTCTCGGGCATCTACCATTATACCCACAATGATTGGCCATACAATCGCTATTCATAATGGAAAAGAACATCTACCTATTTATATAACAGATCGTATGGTAGGTCACAAACTGGGAGAATTTGCACCGACTTTGACTTTCGCGAGACATGCAAGAAACGATAATAAATCGCGTCGTTAATGTATTACAAACAACACCCAACAGATTGGGTGTTGTTTGTAATACATTAACATTAAGATTCAAGAAAAACGAAGACAGGAGAACATATTAT